TTATATGTTGGATTTTTTAGCATTGGGGGGTGCCCTATAGATTCAATACGAATTTTTGGGCAAATATTTGGGCAAATGTGCGGCAAAATATTGCGATGTGTACGTATAGATATAAATATATCGCGGCTCGCTAGGCCAAATCTCAACTTGCTGGCCCATACGTTCTCGTACCTTCTGTGGTTTCGGGACTTGACATGGATAACAGGAGTTGCAGAGCGCAGGGGCTAGGGGGCTTCGTCGGGCAGTAGCCGAACTGGGGGGCATATATACATGGGTAAGTTGCAGAAGGTATGAAGATGACATGCACATGAGTTAGAAGAATGTAAATCTTAAGTCATGTCTTTAAATAAATGACCGACTTTGACATAAGCATCGAATATGTTCTACCTCGATTTATAGTTTGAGCCTGCAAGCTGATATGCAAGCTGAAAGGTTACCAAAATGGAGAACCCGTATGCAAATAAATGAACGCCCGGCATGCGGCGTATTGAGGAGCATGTACTGACATCAATAAGTCAGATGCCATATAACTATCGGAGGGTGTCATCCAAACAGACATGTCCGTACGATAGCAACCCGTTGCACGTAGTAGTTCTCTCTATATGACCCCCACGATTATGATCCCAGATTCTATCTTGCTTAATAAGCATTCATGCAAGTCTATTGGTGAGCTCATACTACATGAATAAGTTTTTTAGTAAATGTTAGTAGATTATTACAAGGAAAAGCTTGTCAGCCAATTATAGGGCAATAATCTATTGACCAGGTCTAAAGAAATTATTAGTCGGTTTAAGAATTAGGTTTATGAACGTATGGGACGTTAGTAACTGCTTTGGGGGTTAATAGAAACGAATGGTCATAATACATATAAATGTACAAATGCATTAGTAATATAAAGCATATATCGGCACTAAACCATATAGGTTACTATCAGAAGATAGTTTAATTTAGAATTCTGGCTTTGGGAGCCAGGGGTGGGAGTTAAAATCTCTCTTTTCTGGTCGCTAGGGGGGAATTTAACCTCCGATCTTCGGATTACAAGACCGATGCTTTCATACTAAGCTACTAGGGCAAGCTCATTTTAGTGCTTTATTTTCTACCCATCCTGCTAGTGGACTAAGGATGAGGAATAATGCGAAGTAAAGGACTGATGCGATCTGTCCAATGATGATGTATGGGTGTTCTACGGGTATGCCCCCAATTCATGTTAGGATAATCATATCTGCCACTAGGGTTCAGAATAAGAATTGAGTGATTGGGCGGAATGTTAGTCCTCGTTGTTTCGAGGTGTGTAAGATTGGTACTACTATTAGCACCAGAATCGAGAATAGTAGTGCAAGGACCCCTCCTAGTTTGTTTGGAATAGATCGTAGAATGGCGTAGGCAAACAGGAAGTATCACTCTGGCTTGATGTGTGGAGGGGTGACTAGCGGGTTTGCTGGCGTAAAATTTTCTGGGTCTCCTAGCAAGTTTGGAGAGAATAGTGCTAATGATGTGAGGGCTAGTAATATCACTACAAACCCTAGGAGATCTTTATATGAGAAATATGGGTGGAAGGAGATTTTGTCCGCATCGGAGTTTAGTCCGGCCGGGTTGTTCGATCCTGTTTCGTGGAGGAAGAGTAGGTGGAGGATGGTTGCGGCAGCGACGACAAATGGTAGGAGGAAGTGGAATGCAAAGAATCGTGTTAGGGTTGCGTTGTCTACTGAGAAGCCACCTCAGATTCACTGAACGAGGGTGTCTCCTATGTAGGGAACTGCTGACAGTAGATTTGTGATTACTGTGGCACCTCAGAATGATATCTGTCCTCATGGAAGGACGTAGCCAACGAAGGCCGTCATTATAACTAACAGAAGTAGAACTACCCCGATGTTTCAGGTCTCTTTGTATAGATAAGACCCGTAGTACAGGCCACGAGCGATATGTATATAAATACAGATGAAAAAGAATGATGCTCCGTTAGCGTGGATGTTACGGATAAGTCAACCATAGTTTACATCTCGGCAAATGTGGACGACTGATGAGAATGCGGTTGAGATATCGGAGGTGTAGTGCATGGCCAGGAATAACCCGGTTAAGATTTGGGTGATTAAACATAGTCCTAGGAGGGACCCGAAGTTTCATCACACGGAAATGTTAGATGGTGTTGGGAGATCGACTAGTGCGTCGTTGGCGATTTTCATTAGTGGATGGGTTTTTCGTAGGCTTGCCATTATTGTTCTTGTAGTTGAACTACAACGGTGGTTCTTCAAGTCACTGGTCTCGGTTAAAGTCCGAGCAAGAATTATGACTTATTTTATGTTCTTACTATTGGTAGCTCTAGTTGTAGGTTTAATTGCTGTTGCTTCTAATCCTACGCCTTATTTTGCTGCTTTAGGTTTGGTAGTAGCAGCGGGGGTTGGGTGTGGGATTTTAGTTGGTTACGGGGGCTCTTTCTTATCTTTGGTCCTTTTTTTAATTTATTTAGGGGGAATGCTTGTAGTATTCGCTTATTCAGCGGCGTTAGCTGCTGATCCCTTCCCGGAGGCTTGGGGGAGTCGTTCTGTGGCTGGGTATGTATTAGTTTATTTATTAGGTGTTGTATTGGCGGCCGGGTTGTTTTGAGGGGGGTGATATGAGGGTTCTTGAGTGGTCGTCGATGGGTTGAAGGAGTTCTCTATATTACGGGGCGATGTTAGTGGCGTAGCCGTAATGTATTCTTTTGGTGGAGGGATGTTAGTTATTTGTGCGTGAGTATTGCTTTTAACTCTACTTGTAGTGTTGGAGCTCACTCGGGGTTTAAGTCGTGGCACTCTCCGGGCCGTCTAAATAAGGTCTAGTAGGATGGTTAGGGTTACGGTTAAGAGGAAGATGGTTAGGTAAGTCTTGATTATGACTCGTTGTATATCACTAGTAGTTTTAGATATTATTAATTGAGTTAGTGGTAGGCCTTTTGGGCCAGTCATTTCAAGCCATGGCTGGTCAAGCTTAGTGGCGACCGATTGTCCTATAGCTAGGTTAAGGTTAGGGGGGAGTCGGTGAATTAGTGCGGGGAAATACCCTAGTATGTTTGAAAAGTGTTGTAGAGGAATCGTACGGGTAATTTTGACTTGTTTATTCGTCATAGCTGTAAGCACTATTGCCACAACAAGTCCAAAAATAGTAGCTATGTGGGCTGCTAGTTTAAGCGTAGTAGGGATTGTTATAATAGTCGTTTTTGAGGGGAGGATGTTCGACGTAATAATAAGTCCTGCAACAATGCTTCCTCAGGCTAGTCGTTTGATTGGGTTAATTACTACTGGGTTGTTTTCATTAATAGGGGAAACCGGCACGAATCGCGGAGTTCCGATGGTTACGAAGTATACTACTCGGAAGCTGTAGACTGCGGTGAATGATGTGGCAATTAGTGTCAGGGTTAGGCGTCAGGCGTTTAGCTTGGAGGTGTTTAGGGCTTCCAAGATTGCATCTTTTGAGAAGAAGCCTGCAAGGAACGGGGTGCCAGTGAATGCCAGGCTACCAATTGTAAACGAGGTCCAGGTGGCGGGGATTAGGTTGTGGAGGCCTCCTGTTTTTCGGATGTCTTGCTCGTCATTTAGGCTGTGAATAATAGAACCGGAACATAAGAATACCAAGGCTTTGAAGAATGCGTGCGTGCAGATGTGAAGAAATGCTAGTTGTGGTAGGTTGAGCCCAATTGTAACGATAATTAGGCCTAACTGACTGGATGTTGAGAAAGCAACGATTTTTTTGATGTCATTTTGGGTCAGCGCTCAAGTGGCTGAGAATAGCGTAGTTAGAGCTCCTAAGCAAAGGCAAATGGTTAGTGCGAGTTTATTGTATTCCATAAGGGGGTGGAGGCGAATAAATAGGAAGATTCCTGCAACCACCATAGTGCTAGAGTGGATTAGGGCAGATACTGGCGTAGGGGCCTCCATGGCAGTAGGGAGTCAGGGATGTAGGCCCAAATGGGCCGTTTTACCTGTTGCTGCAAGGATCAGTCCGAGTAGGGGAACTGTTATCTCGAAGTTTTTTGATAGGAAGAAGATTAGTTGGATTTCCCAGGAATTAAGGTTTATTGCAAATGATGCTATGCTTATGATTAGTCCGATGTCTCGAACTCGGTTATACATAACGGCCTGGAGAGCCACTGTGTTTCCATCCGCCCGTCGGTATCATCACCCAATTAGTAAGAACGTCATGATTCCAACCCCGTCTCAGCCGATGAATAGTTGGAATATATTGTTGGCTGTCGCTAGTGTAATCATGGCTACGAGGAATAGAAGCAGGTAGTTGAAAAATCGGTTTATGATCGGGTCAGAGTGAATATACGATATTGCCAAATCTAGCATACAGCAGGTAACGTAGAGGGCAATAGGGGTGAAATTGAGGGAGTAGTGGTCGAACTTAAAGCTGATGTTTGTTTCAAACAAGTGAGTGTTGATGCATTGGCACTTTGTAGTAATATTTTCTATTCCATCATCAAGGAATATTATGAGTGGTAGAAGACTGAATAAGAATGCGGTGCTGAGAGCGGTTTTGACTTGTGTGTTTGCTCAGTCTGGGTTATGTGGCCGTGGGCTTAGTGTTGTTGCTAGGGGCAGTATAAGGATAATAATGACTAGAATAAGTGAGCATGATATAATGAGCGTTGCTGAATTCATAGCTTCCACTTGGATTTGCACCAAGAGTTTTTGGTTCCTAAGACCAATGGATGAACTGTTATCCTTCAGAAGCGTGAGGAAGCCGCGGATTTTAACCGCGGTGCATAAGGATTAGCAGTACTTATTGATTTCTGTCCTTCCTTGGTGAGTAAGGGGATTTTAACTCCTGTCTTTAGAATCACAATCTAATATTTTGGTTAAACTATACTTACTAGTAGCATCAACCTCATATAAGTTCTGGTTTTGCTACGAGGAGAATCACTGGGATCAGGTGAAGGGCTATTAATAGGTGTTCCCGGGTGTGGAAGGGAGGGAGCTTAGTAATATGATTTGGCGTTGGGCCTCGTTGAGACATTAGGAACATATATAAAGAGTAGCCTGCAGTAATTAATGTTCCTGCTCCGGTAAGTGCAATGGTTCATGGTGATCAGTTAAATAGTGTTGTGATAATTATTAGTTCCCCTATTAGGTTCGGTAGCGGAGGCAGCGCCAGGTTAGCTAGGTTGGCAATAAATCATCATACTGCTGTTAGTGGAAAGATTATTTGCAGGCCTCGGGCAAGAATTATGGTTCGGCTGTGGGTTCGTTCGTAGGCTGTGTTGGCCAAGCAGAATAGTATTGAAGACACTAGTCCGTGGGCAATCATTAAAATAATAGTCCCTGAGAACCCCCATGGAGTCTGGATCAGGATCCCGCCTGCTACAAGTCCTATATGACTTACAGATGAGTAAGCGATTAGGGATTTAAGATCTGTCTGTCGAAGACAAATTGACCCTGTTATGATAATGCCTCATAATGCTAGAATAATAAACGGGTATACTAATTCTTTGGATAGTGGGTCTAGTATGACTATTATTCGCATTATTCCGTACCCGCCCAGTTTTAGTAAGACTGCTGCTAGTACTATGGACCCGGCGACTGGGGCTTCAACGTGTGCTTTTGGTAGTCATAGATGTACTCCGTATAGTGGTATTTTTACTAAGAATGCAATTAAGCAGCCGGCCCATCAGATTTTATGGCCTCAGGAGTCTAGGAGTAGTGGTTGGGAGTATTGAATTACCAACATGGATAGGGTTCCAGTGGATTGTTGAAGCAGGAGTAGGGCAACTTGTAGTGGTAGGGACCCTGCTAAGGTATAGAACAGAAAATAGGTTCCTGCGTTAAGGCGCTCGGTTTGGTTTCCTCATCGAGTAATAATAATCAGGGTTGGGATTAATGTGGCCTCAAACATAATATAAAATATGATGATCTCGGTGGCGCCGAATGCTATAATTAAGAAGGTTTGTAGGGAGGCAAGAAGGCTAATGTACAGGCGTTGCCGGCTAACGGGCTCAGGATTAACGTGATTCTGGCTAGCTAGAATCATCAGTGGGAGGAGTCAGCACGTTAGTACTAAAAGGGGGGTTGATAGCGGATCTGTAGCTAAGTATGAACTAGACATGGTTCATCCAGTCTCTGATGTTCATTTTAACCATGTGAGGCTAACGAGAGCAATTAGGAGGCTATGTGCGGTTGTGGTTGTTCATAGTCACTTAGGGGAGGTTAATCAAATTGTTGGAAATAGTATAACAGTAGGGATTAGTACTTTTAGCATTGTAGAAGATTAAGGTTTTGTAGGCGGTCAGTTCCGTGGGTTCGGGCTGTGGCTACAAGGAGCGCAAGGCCCGTGCTTGCTTCGCAGGCAGAGAAGGCTAGCAGTAACATTGGGGCTGCGGAGAAACTTGTTGATTCAAATTGTAGGGCCCATAGGGCTAGTGCAATAAATAGGGATAGTATTATTCCTTCTAAGCATAGTAGCGCGGAGAGTAGGTGGGTGCGGTGGAATGCTAATCCTATCAATCCTAAGATGAATGCTGAGCTGAAGCTAAAATGTACTGGTGTCATAAGGGGCTTATGGACTTAAACCATAATTTTCTGAGCCGAAATCAGAGGTCTTGCTTTGGACTAACTCCCTATTCTGCTCATTCTAGGCCACCTTGAGTTCATTCGTAGATTAATCCTAAGGTTAGCAAGATTAGGACAGTAGTGGCTCAAAAGAACGTTCCGGTGGGGTTGTGAAGTTGATCTCCTCATGGCAGGGGAAGGAGGAGGGCGATTTCTAAGTCAAATAGGAGAAATAGGATCGCTACCAAAAAGAATCGTAGTGAGAATGGCAGTCGGGCAGATCCTAGTGGGTCAAACCCGCATTCATAGGGGGATAGCTTTTCTGCGTCTGGGTTTATTTGTGGTAATCAAAAAGACACGATTGCTAGAATTGAGGATAGGGCTACTGTAATGGTGAGGATTGTCATAATCAGGTTCATTATCTTTCCCTGGGGTTTAACCAAGACTAAATGATTGGAAGTCACTTGTACTAACTTTAATACTAGAAAGATTATGAGCCTCATCAATAGATGGATACGTAGAGGAATAGTCACACTACGTCAACAAAGTGTCAATATCAAGCGGCGGCTTCGAAGCCAAAGTGGTGTTCGGATGTAAAGTGGTATTGGATTTGGCGGAGGAGGCAGACAGCCAGGAATGATGATCCAATAATAACATGTAGTCCGTGGAATCCTGTGGCTACAAAGAATGTGGAACCGTATACTCCGTCTGCAATTGTAAAGGGTGCTTCGTAGTATTCTATGGCCTGGAGGGCAGTGAAATAGAGTCCTAATAAGATTGTGAGCGCGAGAGATTGGATGGCTTGTTTCCGTTCACCCTCTATAATGCTGTGGTGGGCTCATGTAACTGTTACTCCTGATGCTAGTAGTACGGCTGTATTAAGGAGAGGGACTTCAAAGGGGTCTAGTGTAATAATTCCTGTTGGGGGTCAGCATCCTCCTAGTTCAGGTGTTGGTGCTAAGCTTGAGTGGTAGAAAGCTCAGAAGAATCCTAAGAAGAAGAATACTTCAGAAGTAATAAAGAGGATCATTCCATAACGTAGTCCTTTCTGTACTGGTGGTGTGTGATGACCTTGGAATGTTCCTTCTCGGATAATGTCACGTCATCATTGGAACATCGTAAGAAGCAGAAGAATTATTCCAAGGGTTATCAGTGTTGTTGAGTGGAAGTGGAACCAGATTGCTAGGCCGGATGTTATTAATAGAGCACCGACGGCTCCGGTTAGTGGTCATGGGCTTGGATCAACCATATGATATGCATGTGCTTGGTGGGCCATTAGACGTTTTCTTGCAGGTAGAGGCTTAGGAGTAGTACGAATACATAAGCCTGAATTATTGCTACTGCGACTTCTAGGAGTGTCAGAAGGAAGAGAACAGTAGCAGTTAAGATGGCTACTGTTGGCATTATTGGTAATAACACGAATACGGCTGTGGCAATGAGTTGAATTAGTAAGTGGCCTGCAGTTAAGTTGGCTGTAAGTCGAACGCCTAGGGCTAGTGGTCGGATAAATAGGCTAATAGTTTCGATAATAATTAGTACGGGAATTAGGGGGATAGGCGTTCCCTCTGGCAGAAGGTGTCCTAGTGCAACAGTTGGTTGATTCCGCATTCCAATAATTACGGTGGCAAGTCATAGAGGCACGGCGAATCCTATATTTAGTGATAGTTGTGTTGTAGGTGTGAAGGTATATGGAAGAAGGCCTAGCATGTTAATGGTAATAAGGAATACTATTAATGAGGCTAATAGAAGTGCTCATTTGTGACCTCCTACATTTAGGGGCATTATTAATTGATTGGTAAATCGGTTAATAAATCATGTTTGGAGGGTGATAAGTCGGTTGTTGATTCATCGGGATGGTGGAGTTGGGAAGAGGAGTCATGGGAGTGCAATGGCAACGGCAATAAGTGGGATTCCTAGGAAGGATGGGCTTGCGAATTGGTCGAAGAAGCTTACTATCATGGTCAGTCTCAGGGTTCTGTTTTGTGTTTTTCTTCACTTATTGGGGTGGGTTCATTTGGTGTGGTGTGATTTAAGATTTTAGTTGGAATAATGGTGAGAAAGACGATTCATGAGAATACTAGAATTGCAAATCAGGGGTTGGGGTTTAATTGGGGCATTTCACTAGAGGTGGTCGGTAGGCACCAAACTTTGGCTTAAAAGGCCAACGCTTTGTCCAATAATTAGCTTTCTAGTGAGGCGTCTTCTAATATTAATGAGGATCAGCTCTCGAAGTGCTCTAGTGGGACTGCTACAACTACAATGGGCATAAAGCAGTGGTTTGCCCCGCAGATTTCAGAACACTGTCCATAGAATACACCTGGGCGTGAGGCAATGAAGGCAGTATGCTTTACTCGGCCTGGGACTGCGTCTATGTTCAGGCCAAGGGAAGGGACGGCCCAAGAGTGTAGTACATCTTCGGCGGATACTAGGACACGAACAGGCGAATCGATAGGGACTACTTTTCGGTGTTCTGTTTCCAGGAGTCGGAATTGGCCGGCCGTAAGGTCTTGGGTTGGGATTATGTTGGAGTCAATGCCTAGATCTTCATAGTCTGTGTACTCGTAGCATCAATAACATTGATGTCGTATGGCTTTAATTGTTAGATGGGGATCGTTGATCTCGTCTATAAGGTATAAAATTCGAAGGGACGGTAGAGCAATCAAAACTAGGATAACCGCAGGTAAGATAGTTCATACGATTTCTATGTCTTGGGAGTCAAAGATATATTTGTTTGTAAGTTTGGTTGAAACCATTCCAATAATAATATAAAGTACTAGAGTACTAATTAAGAATAGGATTATTAGGGCGTGGTCATGGAAGTGAAGAAGTTCTTCTATAACGGGTGATGCCACGTCTTGGAATCGTAGTTGCGTCGGATGTGCCATTAAGCCTTGGGCTTAAGACATACAGGGGTTTAACCTGCAATTTCACCTCGACAAGGTGATGTAATTTGCATATTTTACTAATGTCTTTAGAAGAAAGTGACAGAGTGGTTATGTGACTGGCTTGAAACCAGTATACGGGGGTTCAATTCCTTCCTTTCTCGTTAGTTTGATTGAACTTGAAGGAACGCAGGGTCCTCGAATGCGTGGTATGCTGGAGGGCAGCGATGAAGTCAATCTACTTTTGTTAGAGTTAGATCTACTGAGGATACTTCCCGGTAAGCGGCGAACGCATCTCATAGAATATATAGGAAGATGATTACTGGTACTAGGGATATAGCTGAACCCATTGATGATACTGAATTTCAAACGTCGTAGTCGTCTGGGTAGTCCGTATAACTTCGTGGCATACGTGGCAGTCCTAGGAAGTGATGTGGGACGAATGTAAGGTTGATACCTATGAATAGTACTCCGAAGTGGATTTTGGTTCAGGTGTCGTTGAATGTGTATCCAGTAAAAAGTGGGAATCAGTGTACTAAGGCTGCTAAGATGGCTAATACGTCACCTATTGAGAGCACATAGTGGAAGTCTGCAACTACGTAGTAAGTGTCATGTACAACGATGTCTAGTGATGAATTGCGTGGGACGCTCGCCGTTATACCGCCTACTGAAAAAAGGAAGATGAATTCAAGGGCTCAGACCTTTGGTGTTTCTCATTTGATAGAACGTGCGTGGAGTGTCGCTAGTCAGCTAAATACATTTACACCTGTAGGGATAGGGATTATTATTGATGCGGATGTAAAGTATGGACGAGTCTCTACCTCTATACCTACCGTGAACATGTAGTGGGCTCGTACCATATACCCTAGGAGACCAATGGCCATCATAGCTCATACTATTCCTATGTAACCAAATGGTTCTTTTTTACCGGCATAGTAGGCTACAACGTGCGAAATAATTCCAAATCCGGGTAAAATAAGAATATAAACTTCTGGGTGGCCAAAGAATCAGAATAGGTGCTGGTATAAGATTGGGTCTCCTCCCCCTGCTGGGTCAAAGAATGTGGTATTTAGATTTCGGTCTGTGAGGAGCATTGTAATACCAGCAGCCAGGACTGGCAGGGATAGGAGAAGGAGCACGGCTGTTACAAGCACAGCTCAAACAAATAGGGGTGTTTGGTATTGAGAGATGGCTGGCGGTTTCATATTAATGGTTGTAGTGATGAAGTTAATTGCCCCTAAAATTGATGATACACCTGCTAGGTGAAGTGAGAAAATTGTTAGGTCTACGGATGCTCCCGCGTGGGCAAGGTTGCCTGCGAGTGGTGGATAGACTGTTCATCCTGTCCCAGCTCCGGCTTCGACACCAGAGGAGGCTAGCAGCAGAAGGAAAGAGGGAGGGAGGAGTCAGAAGCTCATGTTATTTATTCGTGGGAATGCTATATCAGGTGCCCCAATCATTAGTGGTACGAGTCAGTTTCCAAACCCCCCGATAAGAATTGGTATTACTATAAAGAAAATTATTACGAAGGCATGGGCAGTAACAATAACATTATAAATTTGGTCGTCTCCCAGAAGTGATCCAGGTTGACTTAGTTCGGCTCGAATGAAAAGGCTTAGAGCGGTTCCCACTATTCCGGCTCAGGCACCAAATACAAGATAAAGGGTACCAATGTCTTTGTGGTTTGTAGAAAAGAATCAGCGTGTAATTGCCACAGGTAGGGTAGCCGAGTGCCCAGGCGGCGGGTTGTAGCCCCGAAGACAGAGGTTTAAGTCCTCTCCTTATCACCAGCCCCGTGGTGAAGAAACATGTTGGATTGCAAATCCAGAGACGTAGATTAATAGTCTGCCGGGGCTTTTCCCGCCTTACTAGGCTATGGCGGGAAAAGTAGATGGATGCTCGCTGGCTTGAGCGCTTAGCTGTTAACTAAGAGTTTGTAGGATCGAGGCCTTCCCATCTAGTAAGGCCTTAGTTTAACAAAAACATTTGATTTGCAATCAGAAAATGCAAGATAGACTCTTGTAGGTCTTATCAGGGACTAGAAGATTTTCACTTCTGCTTAGAGCTTTGAAGGCTCTTGGTCTGATGTTATCCTAAGTTCCTAGGTGGCTAGCATTAGAATGGCCGGGGTCATCGGTAGAAGTCCCAGGGCGATGGTAGTCGACAACGTTAGCGGCAGAGAGGCTTGGGTTGTCCGTGTTCGTCAAGGGGTGGTTGAGCTGGTTGTGTTAGGGGAGATAGTCAGTGTTATTGCGTAACAGAGACGGAGGTAGAAGTAGAGGCTGAGCAAGGCAGCTAGGGCTATAACTGTGGCGGTGATCGGGAGATTTTGTTTTGCTAGCTCTTGCAGAATTAATCATTTTGGCATAAACCCTGTGAGTGGTGGTAGGCCCCCTAAGGATAATAACACCAGAGCAGTGGTTGTTGTCAGGATCGGGCTTTTTGACCAGACCATTGAGAGGGTGTTAATCTTTGTAGCGGACGATGCTTTTAGGGTGAGGAATGCTGCGGATGTCATGAAGATGTATGTTCCTAGGGCAAGAAGGGTAAGCTGGGGAGCATATTGGAGAACAATAATTATTCATCCCATGTGCGCAATCGAGGAGTAGGCTAGAATCTTCCGTAGTTGGGTTTGATTCAGTCCACCTCATCCTCCAACTAGAGTTGATGCAAGTCCCAAGGCAGTTAATAGCATTGGGTCTACGGCTTGAGCTGTCTGGACAATGAGGGCAAACGGGGCAAGCTTCTGTCACGTGGACAAGATTAGCCCTGTTAAGAGGTCCAATCCTTGTAGGACCTCTGGCATTCAGAAATGCATTGGTGCAAGTCCAATTTTAAGTGCCAAAGCAGCAATAATTATTGCGCTAGCAAGGGGGTTTGACATATTATTTATGTCCCATTCTCCTGTAATCCAGGCATTTGTTGTGCTGGCAAACATAATCATTGCCGCCGCGGTAGCTTGGGTTAAGAAATACTTTGTGGTAGCTTCTACTGCACGGGGATGGTGGTGTTGCGCCATTAGAGGAATAATTGCCAGGGTATTAATTTCCAGTCCTATTCAGGCCAGTAGTCAGTGGGAGCTAGCAAAGGTTAGGGTAGTTCCTAATCCTAGGCTGGATAGTAGGATTGCGAGTACGTAGGGGTTCATTGATGGAGGAGGGACTTTAACCGTCATGTTCGGGGTATGGGCCCGAAAGCTTAATTAGCTGACCCCATCTTAGAAAGTGGTGTAGAGGAAGCACTAAGAGTTTTGATCTCTTGGGCATGGGTTCGATCCCCTTCTTTCTAAGAACTGAGGGGATTTTAGCCCCTATAGGCCACTCTATCAAAGTGGTCCCTAGGCATTCGGGCACAGTTCCTGAATTAGAATTGTGGGGGAAGTCCTGCACTTGCCATTGGCAGGCCAACGTGACGTAGTACGAGAGCTACTGTAAAGGGGAGGATGTTTTTTCATACAAGGTGCTTAAGTAGATCCAATCGGAATCGGGGGTAGGAGGCGCGTACTCACAGGAACACAATAGACAGTAGCGCGGCTTTGGATATGAGGCTGTTTGTTGTTAATTCTGGGAAGTGGTGCATGAGTGATTCCCCTGAGTATAGAACGGCAGATAGGGTCTTCAATAGCGGGATACTCGCATACACGGCCAGCAAAAATATGGCCAAAGGTCCTCCTCCATATTCTACGATGAAGCCCGAGACTAGTTCTGATTCTCCGTCAGTTAGGTCTAATCGAGCTCGGTTTGTTTCCGCGAGTGTTGAGATGTAGCATATTGCGCCTAATGGTCAGGCGGGGGCCAATAATGAGATGCTTTCTTGGGCCGTGCTGAACGATTGAAGGGTGTAACCTCCTGAGAAGATAATTACTGAGACAAGAATTAGTCCAAGGCTTACCTCGTAGGAAATTTTTTGGGCTACTGCCCGTAGGGCCCCAATTAGTGCGTATTTTGAATTTGATGCGCATCGTGAGCCAAGAATGGAATACACTGCGAGGCTTGATATGCCGAGGATAAGTAGGACTCATAGGTTGGGGCCAATCACGGGGTAGGGAATACGTATAGGTGCTCATAATGTCATGGCCAAGGTAACTGCAAGGATAGAGGTAGCTAAGAATAGGAATCGGGAGGATGTAGAGGGCCGGACCGGTTCTTTAATAAGTAGGTTGACTCCGTCAGCGATGGGCAGTAGGAGTCCGTAGGGCCCTACTACGCTTGGCCCCATGCGTAGTTGTATCAATCCTAGCAATTTTCGTGCAAATAGCGTCAGCAAGGCTACTGGTAGCAGAACGGGGACTATGTAGGCGACGGGATTAAGTAGGTGGTTCATGAGAGAGTGAAGCATGAACTGGGAAGAGGATTTGAACCTCTGGTTTAAAGGGCTTAGGCCTTTCGCAATTTACCATGCTCTGCCACCCCAGTATGTCCTTATTTTGGGCGGTTGGGGTTTGGCCCTCCCTTTATTTAATTTATTTGTTTTCATCAATTAGGGGTGGGGCGTGCTTTAAGTATAGGCCCCTCTTTCCCGATCCTTTCGTACTAGGAAAAGTAGCGTTACAGATAGAAACTGACCTGGATTACTCCGGTCTGAACTCAGATCACGTAGGACTTTAATCGTTGAACAAACGAACCCTTAATAGCGGCTGCACCATTAGGATGTCCTGATCCAACATCGAGGTCGTAAACCCCCTCGTCGATATGGACTCTGGGAGAGGATTGCGCTGTTATCCCTAGGGTAACTTGGTTCGTTGATCGGCCTTATTAGCCGGATCATTTTTGGTCAGATGTTCTGTGGCTTAGAGATGTTTCTCTTGGTTTTAGGGGGTTTGGCCCATTCCACTCGGAGGCTTGATTTTCCTCCGCGGTCGCCCCAACCGAAGGTAAAATTTCAGGTCCCACTAAGTTTTTGCTTTTTATTAAGTTGCTTAACGTGGTTGAACTTTGTACCTTAAGCTCCAAAGGGTCTTCTCGTCTTGTAGAGTTATACCCGCTTCTGCACGGATAGATCAATTTCACTGACTTGAAGGGGGAGACAGTTAAGCCCTCGTTTAGCCATTCATACAGGTCTCTATTTAAAAGACAAGTGATTGCGCTACCTTTGCACGGTCAAAATACCGCGGCCGTTGAACCCGTAGTCACTGGGCAGGCTGGACCTCCTATACTCAGTTTAGTCGCAGGAGGCGATGTTTTTGGTAAACAGGCGAGGCTTGTGTTTGCCGAGTTCCTTCCCTTTCTTTTAGTCTTTCCTTTAAAAATAGCACTCCAGTGTGGGGTTAACGATCACTTAACTGTGGGTTTTTCTTGGTTTTTTTGTTGTTCACATTACTCTCTTGGGTTGGGTTCGTTAATTTCCAGTGGTTTGTCCGATCTGGCTTACACTTGTGCTTGGAGAAGAGCAGGTCTTCTTGTTACTCATTTTAGCATAATTTCTTCCATGTAGGCATGGGTTAGCCTGATACTGTTAGGGGAATAAGATTTTTATATCAGAATAATAAACTTCTCTCTGTCTGAGCTTTAACGCTTTCTATTTAGATGGCTGCTTTTAGGCCCACTAAAACAGTATGTTTTATATATTATGATCTTTATCCTCCTGCGAAGGTTGTATCCTTTGTTAGAGGGGCTGTACCCCCTTTAACTAACTCTCGTGTGTTTCCCTTGATCTTGATGTTACGTCTATTGATTTGGGGTGTACGAGGCTGAACTTCTATCCATTTCTCAGGCAACCAGCTATCACCAGGTTCGGTAGGTCTGTCACTTCTACCCGGAGCTCTTCCCACTCTTTTGCCACAGAGACGGGTTAGCCCTAAATTAAAATAGGCTGTCTCGGGGTAGCTCACCTGGTTTCGGGGTTTCAAACTAAAGGTCTCTTTGCTTGAGGGTGCTGGCTAAATCATGATGCAAAAGGTACAAGGTTTAGTCTTTGTTTTTTAGTGCTTATATGGGTTGTTTCACTTCTCTTTCAGCTTTCCCTTGCGGTACTTTTTCTATTGCTTTGAGCTGGACCTTTTCTGTCTCCCATACTCAGGTAAAAAAATGGTTTAGTTTATTGTTTTAGTCTGTCTTGTTATTAACATTGTTGGGTCATATTGGTGTTTAAGCTAGCTGTTTGGCTCAGGGCGATCCAACTTGCATGGATGTCTTCTCGGTGTAAGTGAGATGCTTAACTAACTCAGCCACGTCCTGGGTTTAATCCAACTGCACGATCCGGTACACTTACCAGTTACGACTTGGCTCCCCTTGTCAGTGCTTAAGTGTTAAACAACTTTGCTAGCGTCTTGACACGGGAGAGTGATCGGCGGAGTGTACGGGCCACAGAGCCCGGTTCAAATGGACACACTGCTTCCTTTTCACTACTAAAGACTCCTTCTAGCACTTGTTCATGTTGAATATTCGTAGTGCTCTGTGGTAGAATATGTAGCCCATTTCTTCCCACTGCGTACGCAACACCTCGACCTGACGATCTGGGTTGTGCCCATTTTGCTTACTTTTATTGCCTTCACAGGGTAAGCTGACGACGGCGGAATATAGGGTGGGATCGCAAGAAGTGGTGAGACTTAACGGGGGTTATCGGATCTAGTACAGGCGCCTCTACGGGGGACTGAGCCACCGACTGGTCCTTTGGGATTCAAGCTGACGCTCGTAGTGTCCGGGCGGACGTCTAATTGTAGGTGGATGTGGAGGTTTATGGCAGAGCATAGTCGGGTATCTATTCCCAGTTCGGTTCTCAGCATTCGTGGGGTCACGTGGGCTTTGTTAATGCTACTTTCGTATATGTGGCCTTCGGGCTCCTTGAAGCGTAGCACGCCCAATGGGCCATTTGGCCTTTAATAATCGGCTTGCTCACCTTAACCTCCCTTTGTGCCGTGGTTATATCAACAAGGGCCGCTCGTTCAACCGCCGTGGCAGGCACGTGTTTTACCGGCCCGTTTAGCCCTATCTGACTCAAGTCTTCACTAATGGCTGAATGTTGATCACAGCTGAATGACCTTGCGGGTGTGGCTAGGCCAGCCGTGTTGGGCAAAAAGATTGTGCCTGACGCCCGCTCCACGTCCCCGGGCGGGGCATTGACGGCAAACTCACGGCACTGCGGTGACTAGCATGCGTAAGTGGGGTGAGAGCTGATAATAAGGCCAGGACCATGCCTTTATGCATGCGGAGATTCTTAGGACCCGTCTTAACATCTTCAGTGTTATGCTTTAAATTAAGCTACGCTAGC